AATTGTATCCGCACGAGAGGAATGTTGAAAAAGAAAGCCACTTAATAAAATTCAAATTTAATCGTTCGAATCTTTGTTGCGGAGTCTATAAATTATGCGTCCCTTGGTTGAATCATAACGACTTACTTCAATTTTGACTCTATCGCCCGGCAGTATTCGTATAAAACTACGGCGGATCCTTCCTGAAACATAACCTAAAATCAGATCTTCATTATCTAAACGAACCCGAAACATACCATTGGGAAGTGATTCAGTAATTAAACCTTCACGAATCCATTTTTGTTCTTTCATTCTAGGTAACCCCCTTGAATTATCAACTAATGGAAGAGGAGTGATATTAGACAACCCGTCCTTCCTCTTTTTTTCACAAAACAAATAAATAGGAAGTTACGGATGCAATTCGGATACCCGAAAGATTACCATATATAACACAAAATTTCTCCCCCAATTCCTTCTAGTCGAGCCTCTCGGTCTGTCATTATACCTCGAGAAGTAGAAAGAATTACAATACCCATTCCTCCCAAAATCCTAGGAATTCGTTGATGGTTGGAATAGATTCGTAGGCCGGGTCGGCTGATACGCTTTAAAACAGTTCTATAAGGTCCTTTTCTATTCCTTCTATGTCGCAGAGTTGAAACCAAGAAATATTTATTGCTTACGTGGTGTTTTCTCACATTTTCGATAAAGCCTTCGCGCAAAAGTATTTTAACAATGTTTTCAGTGATATTTGTAGATGCTATTCGAACCGTTCCTTTTTTATCCATGTCAGCATTTCGTATAGAAGTTATTATTTCGGCAATAGTGTCCCTACCCATGATGAACTATAATTATTTGTGCCTCCGAGTTTTTATATAATCAACATGCTCCGCTTTTTTTATGAATTATTCATTTTTATGAATTATTTTAAAGGTATATGCGTGAGAAACAATCTACTAATTAATTTAATTGAATTCTGATACCCCATTATTTCAGACACCCTACTATATTTAGTTCAGATACTCTACTATAATAAGAATATAATTCTATTATGTTTTCCTCGAGTAGTATTTATAATACCTCAGGGGCTAATGAGACTATTTTAGCAAAATTAAATTGCCTCAATTCCCGAGCGATCGCACCAAAAACTCGAGTTCCTTTTGGATTTCCTTCTTGATCAATTACAACTGCCGCGTTGTCATCATATTGTATTATCATACCATTGGCACGTTTGAGTTCTTTACGTGTACGTACAATTACAGCTCTGATCACTTCTGATCTTTGTAAAGGCATATTGGGAACTGCTTCTTTGATTACAGCAACAATAACGTCACCAATATGAGCATATCGACGATTACTAGCTCCTATGATTCGAATACACATTAATTCTCTGGCTCCGCTGTTGTCCGCTACATTTAAATAGGTCTGAGGTTGAATCATATCATTTTTTTTTTCTTTTTTTTCAATGTAAAGGTCAAAGAAAAAAAAAAGAAGAAATATTGTTTGTCCATAAATAAATAAACTGGGGTTTTTTGATCACAAAGGCCCTCTTTCCTTTCGTTCCACACCCCTATCCCGCAATAATGAATTGGGTTCGTATAGGCATTTTTGACGCAGCTATCGAAATAGCTTCTCTGGCTACAATTTCAGATACTCCACCCATTTCATAAAGTATTCGACCCGGTTTAACGACGGATACCCAATATTCAGGAGATCCTTTCCCCGAACCCATGCGCGTTTCAGTAGGCCTTACTGTAACAGGTTTGTCTGGAAATATACGTACCCATATTTTTCCACCTCGGCGCGCATATCGTGTCATGGCTCGTCGCCCTGCTTCTATTTGTCTAGATGTGATCCAAGCGGGTTCAAGTGCCTGAAGGGCGTATCCGCCGAAGCTAATTCGATTACCTCGATAAGACATTCCCTTCATTCTTCCTCTATGTTGTTTACGAAATCTGGTTCTTTTGGGGTTATAGTTGATGGTTGTTTCTCAATGCCATCTCTACTGCAGAACCGGACATGAGAGTTTCTTCTCATCCAGCTCCTCGCGAATGAAACGATTAAATAATATTACAGATATATATATCTATTTAATGAATAATACACCGAGTTGTGGTATTTTTTCAGATATAATCTATCACGTAGGAATTTTTATATCTTTCTCATATATAAAATTAGAAATATATTTCTATTAGAATAATTATTCTATTATAATGTCATTTTTTTTTTTATGAATCTTTACTTTATTTTTACCTTTATTGAATCGCTCAAAACTTAGCAATCAAAGTAAGGCTTTCGCGGGCGAATATTTGCTCTTTCAACATTTCTTTCATTTGTAGGTGCATCCCAGACCTATCCGAATAAATGAATTGGTTCTTGGCTCGTTCCGCCATCCCACCCAATGAATCATTAGGATTCGTTTTAAAGGGAATCTTACTCAGTCACAGGTTCTGTCGTTCCCACTGCTTCTCAATTAATGGCTAGGCCCGAACTCTGCAATGGAGCTACTAATAAAATTTTTTATTGAATCAATCTCCTCAGTCTTTATTGACTCGATGCTCTTTATTTTATCTTTTTTTTTTTATTATAGATTCATCTAATTATGGACGAAACGAATACATCATATTAATGCTTTATTACAATGCCTTTTATGAGATAGTTCATAGGACCATACATACATATTGGAATTATATATATATATATATATCATTGCTATTCTTTTTCTTTCTTTCTCTCACCCCTCCATTTATCCATATCCCTCTGTTTTTGCTTCACAACCTTATATATAATCTGATTAATTTTTTTTTCTTTTCTTTTATGTTATGTAAAAAAAAAATGACTTCAGTTGCTACAACAATATGATCTATACATCACATAATGACTGGTTTCTTGGATCCAGATAATATGAAGCAATGAGCTGGTTATTAGTTATATAGTCATTAGTTTAGGGGATGGCCCCTTGTTTTTTTTAATCCTAACCTAACCCTAAATAACAAACCAACGAGTCACACACTAAGCATAGCAATTATATGGAGTCAATCAAATTGTTATTCAACCCTATAGAATTAGAATATTATATATATAATATCATTTTTGATTGGACAAATAAAAATGAACTTGTTTGTTCTTTTTTTCAATTGCCGAATGGATGGAACAGAAAGACAACGAAAGGACCCTTATTCCTCGCCTGCAAATATCCAAATTTTAATTCCTAATGCCCCATATATAGTTCTAACTGTATAGGAACAATAATCAATTTTAGCTCGGATGGTTTGTAGGGGAACCCTACCTTCTCTGATCCATTCGACACGTGCTATTTCTTTTCCGTCAATACGCCCTGCAATTTGTATTTGAATTCCTTTTGTATCCGCTTGTTCAGTTAACTCAATAGCTTTTTTTATTGCCTTTCGAAATGAAACTCTATTCTTTAATTGTCCGGCTATAAATTCTGCAAGAATATTAGGTTGTCCATAAGGTTTTGCAACTCTTGCGATAGCAATGTTAAGTTTTCGATTCCCAGAATGAAATTCTTTTTGTACACCGCTCTGTAATTCTTCGATTCCTCGTGGGCTGCCCTCTATTAACAATTTTGGGAATCCCATATATATTATAACCTGGATCAAATCGATTCTTTTTTGAATCTTTATGTGTGCAATTCCTTCGACACCCGAGGATATTTTCCTATTTTTTTGTACATAATTCTTGATACAGTCCTGTATTTTTTGATCTTCCTGGAGACCCTCAGAATAACTTTTTGGTTGTGTAAACCAAACAGAATGATGACTTTGGGTTGTACCAAGCCTGAAACCCAGTGGATTTATTTTTTGTCCCATAACACCTCACTGTCTCTATAAGGTCTTACCATTTCTCTAATAGCCCATGTCATTCTGTTCCGATATAGCATATGATCCGCCATATATCGATACCTCTCTTTGATATCTATATACTTATCTTTATAAACCCATCCATATTTTCTTAACCATATGAAATAGTTTTTATCTTTAGATGTATCTTGTAATACAATAGTTATATGACAGGTAGGTTTTTTTATCGGATAACTCCGTCCTCTAGCTCGTGGTTTTAACTTTTTCATGATAGTACCCTCATTAACTTCGGCTTGACTAATGATTAAAGTCGTTTCGTTAAACCCCATATTGTGACTAGCATTTGCTGCTGCCGAATAAACTAATTTAAAAATGGGATAACATGCTCGATAAGGCATGAGTTCTAGTATCATAAGTGTTTCCTCGTAGGAACGCCCGCGAATCTGATTAATTACTCTTCGCGCTTTATGAGCAGACATACGTATATGTTGACCTAAAGCATATACTTCTACATTCGGGTTACTCTTTATCATAAGGTTCACCTCCCACCAATAAACGATGAGCACCCACATTTACTTTATTAATTAACATTAACGACGAGATTTATTATCATTTCTCGCGTGCCCCCGGAAATTCAGAGTAGGTGCAAATTCTCCCAATTTGTGACCTACCATACGATCGGTTATATAAATAGGTAAATGTTCCTTTCCATTATGAATAGCAATTGTATGGCCAATCATTGTGGGTATAATGGTAGATGCCCGGGACCAAGTTACGATTGTATCTTTTTCTGCCCTTATGTTTAGCTTCGCTATTTTTGCCAATAAATGATTAGCTACAAAAGGATTTTTTTTTAGTGAACGTGTCACAGCTAATTACTCCTATCTTTTATCCTTTTTTTTCTTTTGTTTTTGTAAAGACGAGGAAACATATTCTATTTTCAATATTCTCCTATTTACTACGGCGACGAAGAATCAAACGATCACTATATTTATTCCTTTTTCTACTTCTTCTTCCAAGCGCAGGATAACCCCAAGGGGTTGTGGGTTTTTTTCTACCAATTGGGGCCCTCCCTTCACCACCCCCATGGGGATGGTCTACAGGGTTCATAACTACTCCTCTTACTACAGGACGCTTACCTAGCCAACGCTTAGATCCGGCTCTACCCAAACTTTTCTGGTTCACCCCAACATTACCCACTTGTCCGACTGTTGCCGAGCAGTTTTTGGATATCAAACGGACCTCCCCAGATGGTAATTTTAATGTGGCCGATTTACCCTCTTTTGCAATCAGTTTCGCTACAGCACCCGCTGCTCTCGCTAATTGTCCACCCTTTCCAAGTGTGATTTCTATATTATGTATGGCCGTGCCTAAGGGCATATCGGTTGAAGTAGATTCTTCTTTTTGATCAATCAAAATCCCTTCCCAAACTGTACAAGCTTCTTCCAAAGCATACGGCTTTCTGGATGTATATGATGATATCTAGACAGATGGATCTCATATGAATGGTATGATGAAGTACCACATGAGTGGATATATAGGAATCCAAATCTGCCGAATCACTCATGTTATGATCTTCTACATCCTAGGTCTCCCCGTTCCTTCATCTGGCTTATGTTCTTCATGTAGCATTCAGACCGAATGACTCTATGAAATTACGTCGATACTTCCACATATTACGGGTAACGTAGGAGACATATCTATTTTTCCCCGGGGGTAGAATTACCACTGCTTAGCTTTCAATTCGCCTCTGACCATCAAATGAAATGTGAATAACCCGTCCTCCTCTCTTTGAAACAAGGGGTGCTTCCGGCTCTGTCGGTGCTTCAAACAATTTTGTCTTCTCCATATTACTATATCTCTAGAGTCAATAATTTTATATGAGGAACTACTGAACTCAATCACTTGCTGCCGTTACTCTTCAGTTTTCTGTTGAGGTCTATCCCGTAGAGGTACTCAAATTGGATCAGTGATCGATTTCTAGGTTTCGTTGTAAACCTAATTGGTTACTTCCAATTACGTAAATCAATAGTTCAAACCGCACTCAAAGGTAGGGCATTTCCCATTGAGATAGGAACTTCTGTACCAGAAACAATGGTATCTCCAATTATAGCCCCTCTGGGATGTAAAATATATCTCTTCTCACCATCCCCATAGTGTATGAGACAAATATATGCATTTCGATTAGGGTCGTATTCTATGGTTACGATTCTACCAGATATGTCTTTTTCATTCCGTCGAAAATCGATTTTACGGTATAGACGCTTATGACCTCCCCCTCTATGCCTTGCGGTAATAATTCCTCTGGCATTACGACCTTTACCACAACGACGCTGTCCATAGATCAAATTATTTCGTGGATTGGATTTCACTTGACTGCCGACGGCTCCATTGCGTGTGCTCGGGGTAGAAGTTTTGTATAAATGTATCGCCGTGTTATTAAGTATTTTTATTTAAGTTCTTTTCTTTCTAAGAGGTGGAATAGAATAACCCGGTTGAAGCGTAATGATCATACGTCTGTAATGCATTGTATGTCCCATAATGTGTCCCATTCTTCTACCCTTTCCCGGGAGTCGATGACTATTCATAGCTATTACCTTGACACCAAAGAAGAGTTCGACCCAATGCTTTATTTCTGTCCTAGTTGATCCTGATTCGACATTAGAAGTATATTGATTGTTCCCCAATAACCGAATACTTTTGTCTGTAAATACTGCATATTTGATTCCATCCATAAATCCATTTTCTTCCCTATGAGTTCCAGTATCGATAAGAATTCTATTTCTTACTGTTCATATGTTATGGTATGAATATACCATACCAATTCGTTATGTATGGATGATGAGATTTCATTGATACAGAGCCAATTCCAATAGACGTATTGAACGTTCCCGTTGGCGTGCATCCAGCAGGAATTGAACCTACGAATTTGCCAATTATGAGTTGGGCGCTTTAACCATTCAGCCATGGATGCGTAACGGGGATCGTCGTACATCGTGAATAACCAAATTCCAATTGAAATGAAATCCTTAGGAGGAATCAATGAAGCGGGAAGCAGTGAAACGACATCCATTAAAATCCTGGATCTTCGAATTGAGAGAGATATTGAGAGAGATCAAGAACTCTCACTATTTCTTAGATTCGTGGACCAAATTCGATTCCGTGGGATCTTCCACTCACATTTTTTTCCACCAAGAACGTTTTATGAAACTCTTTGACCCCCGAATTTGGAGTATCCTACTTTCACGCGATTCACAGGGTTCAACAAGCAATCGATCTTTCACGATCAAAGGTGTAGTACTGCTTGCAGTAGCGGTCCTTATATATCGTATTAACAATCGAAATATGGTCGAAAGAAAAAATCTCTATTTGATGGGGCTTCTTCCTATACCTATGAATTCCATTGGACCCAGAAATGATACATTGGAAGAATCTTTTGGGTCTTCCAATATCAATAGGTTGAGTGTTTCGCTCCTGTATCTTCCAAAAGGGAAAAAGATCTCTGAGAGTTGTTTCATGGATCCGAAAGAGAGTACTTGGGTTCTCCCAATAACTAAAAAGTGTATCATGCCTGAATCTAACTGGGGTTCGCGGTGGTGGAGGAACCGGATTGGAAAAAAGAGGGATTATAGTTGTAAGATATCTAATGAAACCGTAGCTGGAATTGAGATCTCATTCAAAGAGAAAGATATCAAATATC